AATATCGACAAATTCTTGTGTGGCCCACGAAATCAATCTGCCTCTACAATTTAATCTAATCTATACTATATTATATCGAATTTAAATATCAGAATAACTGATATAGTCATGATTCAATGGGTCAGGTCCACTTACTTTTTCTTGATTTAGAATTTTATAAGTTTACCGCGGGTTTGATAGAAACAGTGGAGAAGTAGGAATAGTTTGGTTTGGTGATTAACAATAGGAGTTTGGATTTCTAGAATATTTATGTCCCAAGACAAAAGAAATAATGAGCCATGAGGAGGATTACTATGTCAATACAGGGTAGAGCGCACCCTAATAAGTGCAATTAGTCTTTGCAATTAGTCTTTATGAAAATTTGAAAATTTCAACCCTCTAACTATGACTCATAATAATGAGAACTCATTATAATAGCGATTACCCCTTTTTCTTTCTTTTTTTTTTAGAAATATCTACAATATCTCTATCTCTATTCTCCATTGAGAACGAATAAGACTTGAGTTTAGTGAAAAAGCCCTTTATCGGATTTGAACCGATGACTTACGCCTTACCATGGCGTTACTCTACCACTGAGTTAAAAGGGCCCGTTTCTTCAATTCATTAATTAGACATTTTCCATTCTGAGTCTACTGCACGTATTTATATATGTATATATATATGCATAGGATCTCATTCAGGAACAATAAATAGGATTTACCAAGTAAGGGGTCAGTTTCTTATTATAATTTTTTCTTAAAAAATGCAATGAATTGTTTCAAGACCGACTCTACTTGACTTTGTTTATTTTTACGGACCCATCAGAAAACGATCCACTTGATTGATACCTGTACCAATCCGACATTGACATAGATAGAATCTAAATATTTTCTTGAATTATATTGTATGTGATGGGGGATTTATACCCTGAGCCGAATTCCATTTTGATAAATAAAAAGAAGAAAAAATGTCTATCGTTTTTGCATTTTCTGGTTTAGTGTGAGATAGTGATAGGCATATCTCATCGGAACGATGAACGAAGCAAGGAGTTCAAATTGCATGAAGAAAAGCAATTTAATGAGGTTTTGTTTTACTCCCTTTTCTTTCTGTCGGGCCAATTAATAACCGAACGGAAGGATATACTTCGCTTCATTATATATAATACTATGGATGGTATGGGATGGTTCATCATGAGAACCTTCAAAAAAATGCTATTCCCTATTCCACGGAATCATATATATATCATATCTATATATGGTAAAGTAGAAAACACTCTTCGGATTTAGTCATTATATTGATATTGACAATTTCAAAAAACTGATCATACTATAATCATAGTATGATGACGGTCGGGCGGATATGCCCCTATCGTCTAGCGGTTCAGGACATCTCTCTTTCAAGGAGGCAGCGGGGATTCGACTTCCCCTGGGGGTAAAGTTAAAGTTAAAGTACTACGAAAGGAAGTTGAGAAAGGAAGTTGATCATAGATTATCACTAAGCCTAGAGTGAATTCTTCCCGGGTCGATGCCCGAGCGGTTAATGGGGACGGACTGTAAATTCGTTGGCGATATGTCTACGCTGGTTCAAATCCAGCTCGGCCCAACAATTCGCCGCTCCATGAGTATGATCTAATCACTTTATCCTCCAAAAACAAAAAACATAAATGTCCGATCCGTAGAAATAAGGATCAAGAGTCCATTTTTTTGTGCTCTACCCATTCTTCTGATTTTTCTAACGATGGATTCTTACTTAAGTTAAGTATCAAGAAAGGAAAAAGAGTCCTTTTTTCCCATTGAAAGCTATCCATTTCATTTTTTGGCAATAAAAAACCACGGCTTACTAGTAATCTGTGCCACTCTCACTATAGTACATATCTATGTAAAAATGATATCAGTATATCATTTCTTTGTTACAACACGGTACTACTTAATGAAACCATAAGAACATGTATGCCATGCGCCTCGCCGGGATTGTAGTTCAATCGGTTAGAGCACCGCCCTGTCAAGGCGGAAGCTGCGGGTTCGAGCCCCGCCAGTCCCGAACTAGGATTAGGGTCTGATAGATTTTTCAATTCATCCCCCTACCCTTTTCTGTAAAAAAGGGGGCAAGATCTAATCCCCAATAGGGGATCCTCATTTCTTATGGGAATTTCCATTTCTTCTACTAATACCAATTGAAAATAGTATCGATTGAAAAGGGAGAGACGTATATAGATGGGTATAATTGGTGGTATTACTCTATTCAGATTCAGTAGTTTAATACTATAAGTATATAACTAAAGTATATAACTATATACTATATTTGATACTATATTTGTCATTTGTCTGACTTTCTTTTTGTTTTTATTTTTTTTGATCGATGAAATGAAGCGCCCCTATTTTTAACGGGAGTAAATGCATAAATTCATTCCTTTGTTGTACGATACACAATGAACTAAACAAAATGACCCCGGCAGAACCGAGTACTTTTCAGATGAAACCATACCTTACCTTTTCTAGTTCCGACTTGTGTATTTTCAATTACTAATAGAAAATGGATCTCATTCTCATTCAAATTACACGCCGAATTTTTTATGTATGCGCTCCTATCCCGATCCAATAAGGAGGAGACTAATAAAAGAAAAGACCGAGCAACGACTCCTTTTTAGTAAATTTATAGGAATATTAGATATTTAAATCCTCTTTATTTGTATCTCATTTATACTGTTTGAGTCTACACATGATCCATGGAATATCGGTCATATAATACCTCATCAGATAATCAGTATAAAGAAGGATAATTGTATAAAGAAATTAAGTAAGAAAAGTAAGAAGGCGGAAAAGAAAGAGTGAAAAAGGGTGAAAAGTAGAATGGGATTTTTTAATTAGCCTGGGAATCCCCCTTTTTCTTTTTGATGGATAAAAGATCTCCCTATGCTATACTATTTCATTTTCGACGATTAATTGATTTGATATATCATATATATTGATATTCATAATATTGATCCGATTCCGTATTATCAGGATACAATTTATCCTATTGAATTTACAGGAGTCAAACTTATTATCTCTATGGGATTAGATCCCGAGTTATTGCGAAGCAAAAAAAAAAACAATGAGATTATGGAAGTCAATATTCTCGCATTTATTGCTACTGCACTGTTCATTCTAGTTCCTACCGCCTTTTTACTTATCATCTATGTAAAAACAGTCAGTCAAAATGATTAATTGGAATCAGCCTTGAATTATTAGTTCTTGTGAATGGTTAATGATTCAAAAAATGAAAGAAAAAGAAAGGGGTTTAAAGTCTTAAATTAAATGAAATGATTGGGCTGGAATCAGAAGTGTCTGAATCTGAGATAGTGTGTAGAAAGAATTATCTACACACTATCTAGTTAGTATTGTATATGGTTAGTATTGTATACCATTTATTCTTTTTTTTTTTCTATTAGTTTAATTATATTTAGTAGTACCTCTAGAGTCCACTCCTTCCCCATACTACGAGTGAAAGGGAAAATGTAAAGACTACCATTAAAGCAGCCCAAGCAAGACTTACTATATCCATGTAAATTATGTCCCCTATCTCTATCAAGGAATTATTCCATTATTGATCAATAATCATAGTGAAATCAACGGCACAGAGTCAAAATGAAATTTGAACTTAAGACGATTACTGAACCAATCCTAATCGTAACAAACCCTACTTTCTTTCTGTGAAAGAGTCGGGAGACACTTATAAAACATACATTATACATACATTCTTTTTTCGTAATCCCCCCGACAGACAGCAAAAGCCTTTTTTTACTTTTATTTACTCTATAAGAACCGACCAACCACCCTGATTGAATGTCTGAGCACTCAGAGTCTATGGGGAGCCTGAGTCTGGACAAAAGTACTTAAGTAAAGGTTGCTTCATCCCGATTAGTACCGATTTTGGTCACACCAAAAACAAAACTCAGATTTGGAGAAAAAATGGACAATCTTTTTTTTGTCTTTTATAGAATATAGAAACCCACGGATTCCAAAAATCAAGTATCGACAGGTCCAGTCCTTTGCTTCTGCAGAGCAAGAATTCGTCGAGTTGGATTAGCAGAATAAAAAATACCAATTTGTTAATCAGGCGACACCCAGATTTGAACTGGGGATAAAGGATTTGCAGTCCCCCGCCTTACCACTTGGCCATGCCGCCCAATCTGATCAAAAGTTTATAAAAACATTATCTATATTCTATTACTAATGTGTTTTTTTTTATCTTGAATCCTATTTTTCCATTGTGCTTATACCTTTTGAAAAATGAGTTGTTATTTTTTAGTGGATCCAGTTTCGATCATTTTCTTCGGTTGATTGTATCTCAAAACATACACTGCTTAAAAGAAAAACTTCCTTTTTCTTTTCTATTGAAAAAAAAAAAAAGAAAAATAAACGTATTTCTGGTCATAGACTGAAAAAGTCAGGGTTTGAATTGGTGAACAGTTTTCAAATTTCTATCTCAAATTGTGTTTTCTTAATGACATAAGAAAAGCAAATGGATTGACGATTAATCAGTATCAATTATGTGAGAAAATCAATCCTTTTCCATTTTCAATTATAATAACATATATGTGTATATGTAAACCCCAGAACAGAAATTTTTACACGGAAAAACGAGTTAGGTCTCTCTTATGCACTATTCCTATGGAATATCATCGTGCTTGAATATTTCATTGAAATATATATTGAATAGAAAAGCAGATTGAATCCCGAAGTCATTTTTTTTTTTTGTACTAAATCGGGTCGTAATATCATAATAATAGGTAGAAATTGAATCAATTAGAATATTATATTATTCTATACAAGAACAAGACTCTATAAGTACAAGAACAAGACTCTATAAGTGTAATGTAAGTGGCAGAATCTTTTTTTTTTTTTCAGAAATATTTAATATTTGATTTTCTCAATTTATTTCGATTTTTTGTACTTGCCGCAAATTCGAACTTGCGCCCAAAAGGCTCTTCATTCCTCCGTCTCCTTTCTGTTCATACGTATGAAATACAGATATGGGGTTGGCTAAAATTTTATGCAATTCAGTAAACAAAATATACATTCCAACATTGCTAGATCGATCCGTGTGGTTAGTTCGATGAAGAATGAGCCAATGATGAATGGGATTTTTCGATAAAGAGGAAACTTAAGATTAAGATGTTCCGTAATGGAAATGAGGGAATGTTCACAATACCTGGATTTAGTCAGATCCAATTTGAGGGATTTTGTAGGTTCATGAATCAGGGCTTGACGGAAGAATTTCATAAGTTTCCAAAAATTGAAGATACAGATCAAGAAATTGAATTTCAATTATTTGCAGAAAGATATCAATTGGTAGAACCCTTGATAAAAGAAAGAGATGCTGTGTATGAATCACTCACATATTCTTCGGAATTATATGTACCCGCGGGATTAATTTGGAAAACGGGTAGAGATATGCAAGAACAAACCGTTTTTATTGGAAATATTCCTCTAATGAATTCCCTGGGAACCTCTATAGTAAATGGAATATACAGAATTGTAATCAATCAAGTATTGCAAAGTCCCGGGATTTACTACCGTTCAGAATTGGACCATAACGGAATTTCTGTCTATACCGGGACTATAATATCAGATTGGGGGGGGAGGTTGGAATTAGAAATTGATAAAAAGGCAAGGATATGGGCCCGCGTGAGTAGGAAACAAAAAATATCTATTCTAGTTCTATCATCAGCTATGGGTTCGAATCTAAGAGAAATTCTAGATAATGTTTGTTACCCTGAAATTTTCTTGTCTTTCCCGAACGATAAGGAGAAACAAAAGATTGGGTCAAAAGAAAATGCTATTTTGGAGTTTTATCAGCAATTTGCTTGTGTAGGCGGAGATCCGGTATTTTCTGAGTCCTTATGTAAGGAATTGCAAAAGAAATTTTTTCAACAAAGATGTGAATTAGGAAGGATTGGTCGACGAAATATGAACCGGAGACTAAATCTTGATATACCTCAGAACAATACATTTTTGTTACCACGAGATGTATTAGCTGCTGCGGATCATTTGATCGGAATGAAATTTGGAATGGGCGCACTTGACGATATGAATCATTTGAAAAATAAACGTATTCGTTCTGTAGCAGATCTATTACAAGATCAATTCGGATTGGCTCTTGTTCGTTTAGAAAATACGGTTCGAGGAACTATATGTGGAGCAATCCGGCATAAATTGATACCGACTCCTCACAATTTGATAACTTCAACTTCATTAACAACTACTTATGAATCGTTTTTTGGTCTACACCCCTTATCTCAAGTTTTTGATCGAACTAATCCATTGACACAAATCGTTCATGGGCGAAAATTGAGTTATTTGGGCCCTGGGGGATTGACGGGGCGAACTGCAAGTTTTCGGATACGAGATATACATCCTAGCCATTACGGGCGTATTTGCCCAATTGACACGTCCGAAGGAATCAATGTTGGTCTTATTGGATCCTTAGCTATTCATGCGAGGATTGGCCCGTGGGGATCTATAGATAGCCCATTTTATGAAATATCTGCGAGATCAAAAGAGACACAGATGATTTATTTATCACCAAGTAGAGATGAATATTATATGGTAGCAGCAGGAAATTCTTTGGCCTTGAATCGGAGTATTCAGGAAGAGCAGGTTGTTCCAGCTCGATATCGTCAAGAATTCCTGACTATTGCGTGGGAACAGATTCATCTTAGAAGCATTTTCCCTTTCCAATATTTTTCTATTGGAGCTTCCCTTATTCCTTTTATTGAACATAATGATGCAAATCGGGCTTTAATGAGTTCTAATATGCAGCGCCAAGCAGTTCCGCTTTCTCGATCCGAGAAGTGCATTGTTGGAACTGGACTGGAACGCCAAACAGCACTAGATTCGGGGCTTTCAGTTATAGCCGAACGTGAGGGAAAGGTCATTTATACTGATACTCACAAGATCATTTTCTCGAGTAATGGAGACACGAGAAATATTCCATTAGTTATATATCAACGTTCCAACAAAAATACTTGTATGCATCAAAAACCCCGGGTTCTGCGGGGTAAATACCTTAAAAAGGGACAAATTTTAGCGGATGGTGCGGCTACAGTTGGAGGGGAACTCGCTTTAGGAAAAAACGTATTAGTAGCCTATATGCCATGGGAAGGTTACAATTTTGAAGACGCAGTACTAATTAGCGAACGTCTAGTATATGAAGATATTTATACTTCTTTTCACATCCGAAAATATGAAATTCAGACTCATGTGACAAGCCAAGGCCCTGAAAGAATTACTAAAGAAATACCGCATTTAGAGGCCCATTTATTCCGCAATTTAGATAGAAATGGAATTGTTATACTGGGATCTTGGATAGAAGCAGGTGATATTTTAGTAGGTAAATTAACACCTCAAACAGCGAACGAATCGTCGTATGCTCCAGAGGATAGATTATTACGAGCCATACTTGGTATTCAGGTATCCACGGCAAAAGAAACTTCTTTAAAACTACCTATAGGCGGAAGGGGCCGAGTTATTGATGTGA